ATGCATCCCACCTCCCTAATAATAACCTCCAGCTTAATCATTATCTTTGCACTATTAGCATACCCCATTTTCACCACCATAAACCCCCTTCCCCGAGAAACTAACTGAGCCCTATCCCAAGTCAAAACAGCAGTAAAACTAGCCTTCTTTATCAGCCTCCTTCCCTTATTCCTTTTCCTTAACGAAGGCGCAGAGACAATCATCACAAACTGAAACTGAATAAATACCCTAACCTTTGACGTAAATATTAGCTTCAAGTTTGACCACTACTCAATCATTTTCGTCCCCATCGCCCTATACGTCACCTGATCTATTTTAGAATTCGCATCCTGGTATATACACGCAGACCCCTTCATAAACCGCTTCTTCAAATACCTTCTCGTCTTCCTTATTGCCATAATCATCTTAGTCACCGCCAACAATATATTTCAAATCTTCATCGGCTGGGAAGGCGTAGGCATTATATCCTTCCTTCTAATCGGCTGATGGTACGGCCGGGCTGACGCAAATACAGCTGCCCTCCAAGCAGTCCTTTACAACCGAGTAGGAGATATTGGCCTAATCTTTGCCATAGCATGAATAGCAACAAACCTCAACTCCTGAGAAATACAACAAATATTTGTAACCGCCAAAAATATAGACATAACATTCCCCCTTCTAGGACTCATTCTTGCAGCCACCGGAAAATCAGCCCAATTTGGACTTCACCCGTGACTCCCCTCTGCCATAGAGGGACCAACACCGGTCTCTGCCCTACTACACTCCAGCACCATGGTAGTCGCCGGAATCTTCCTATTAGTTCGAATAAGCCCCCTCATAGAAAACAACCAAACAGCCCTTACAGCCTGCCTATGTTTAGGAGCCCTAACAACATTATTCACCGCCACTTGCGCCCTTACCCAGAATGACATCAAAAAAATCGTTGCCTTCTCTACATCCAGCCAGCTCGGCCTAATAATAGTTACCATTGGACTTAATCAACCTCAACTTGCCTTCCTGCACATTTGCACCCACGCCTTCTTCAAAGCAATACTTTTCCTCTGCTCCGGTTCAATTATCCACAGCCTCAACGACGAACAAGACATCCGAAAAATAGGAGGAATACACTACCTCACCCCCTTTACATCTTCATGCCTAACCCTCGGCAGCCTTGCCCTCACAGGTACCCCCTTCTTAGCAGGTTTCTTCTCTAAAGACGCTATCATCGAAGCCCTAAACACATCCTACCTCAACGCCTGAGCCCTTGCCCTCACACTATTAGCCACCTCCTTCACAGCTATCTACAGCATCCGTGTAGTTTTCTTTGTTGCCATAGGCCACCCTCGATTCAACTCACTCTCTCCAATTAACGAAAACAACCCCGCAGTTATTAACCCCATCAAACGACTAGCCTGAGGAAGCATTGTTGCCGGACTACTAATTACCTCTAATATTCTCCCCCTAAAAACACCCGTCATATCTATACCTCCCCTGCTAAAACTAGCCGCCCTATCAGTAACTATCCTTGGGCTACTCCTAGCACTAGAACTCGCCTCACTAACAAGCAAACAATTCAAACCAACACCCTTACGTACTCCCCACCACTTCTCCAACATGCTCGGCTTCTTCCCAGCAATCATTCACCGCTTTACCCCAAAACTTAACCTGACACTAGGCCAAGCAATTGCAAGCCAAATGGTTGACCAAACCTGACTAGAAAAATCAGGCCCTAAAGCAGTAGCCTCCCTCAATGCTCCCCTTATCACAACAACGAGCAACACCCAACAAGGAATAATTAAAACCTACCTAACCTTATTCCTTCTAACCTTTACCCTTGCTACACTAATCTTTATCCTCTAAACCGCCCGAAGCGTCCCCCGACTTAACCCCCGCGTTAACTCCAATACTACAAACAAAGTAAGTAAAAGAACTCACGCACTAATCACCAACATTCCACCCCCCAACGAATACATCAGCGCAACACCCCCAATATCCCCACGAAGCACAGAAAAATCACCCAACTCATCAACCGACACCCAAGAAAACTCATACCACCCTGCTCAAAACAGCCCAGAAACTAAAACCACCCCCACAACATACACCACCATATAACCCGCAACAGACCGACTTCCTCAACTTTCAGGATAAGGCTCAGCAGCAAGTGCCGCCGAGTAGGCAAACACAACCAACATCCCTCCTAAATAAATCAAAAACAACACCAAAGACAAAAAAAAAGAACCCCCATGCCCCACCAAAACACCACACCCCAACCCTGCCACCACCACTAACCCTAAAGCAGCAAAATAAGGAGAGGGGTTAGAAGCAACCGCCACTAAACCCAATACTAACCCAAATAAAAACAAAAACATAATATAAGTCATAATTCCTGCCAGGACTCTAACCAGGACTAATGGCTTGAAAAACCACCGTTGTTATTCAACTACAAGAACCTCTTAATGGCAAGCCTACGCAAAACCCACCCACTACTAAAAATTGCTAACAACGCACTAGTTGACCTTCCCGCACCCTCCAATATTTCAGTATGATGAAACTTTGGCTCCCTACTCGGCCTTTGCTTAATTGCCCAAATTCTAACAGGGCTCTTCCTTGCAATACACTACACCTCCGACATTACAATAGCTTTCTCGTCCGTCGCCCACATCTGCCGAGACGTTAACTACGGCTGACTAATCCGCAATCTCCACGCCAACGGCGCCTCCTTCTTCTTCATCTGCATCTACCTCCACATCGGTCGAGGCCTTTACTATGGCTCCTACCTCTATAAAGAAACATGAAACATTGGAGTCGTTCTTCTTCTCCTAGTTATAGCAACCGCTTTCGTGGGCTACGTACTCCCTTGAGGACAAATGTCGTTCTGAGGGGCCACCGTTATTACCAACCTCCTCTCCGCTATCCCCTACGTTGGTAACACTCTAGTCCAATGAATTTGAGGGGGCTTCTCAGTAGACAATGCAACCCTCACCCGCTTCTTTGCATTCCATTTCCTCCTCCCATTTATCATTGCAGCCGTCACTATACTACACCTGCTCTTCCTACACGAAACAGGATCCAACAACCCCCTTGGCCTAAACTCAGACACAGACAAAATCTCCTTCCACCCCTACTTCTCATACAAAGACTTGCTAGGCTTCGTAGCCGTTCTTATTGCACTAACCTCCCTAGCACTATTTTCCCCCAACCTCCTAGGGGATCCAGACAATTTCACCCCCGCTAACCCCCTAGTCACGCCCCCACATATTAAACCTGAATGATACTTTTTATTTGCATACGCCATTCTACGCTCAATCCCCAACAAACTAGGAGGCGTCCTAGCCTTACTCGCCTCTATCCTCGTACTTATAGTAGTCCCCATCCTCCACACCTCCAAACAGCGAGGCCTTACATTCCGCCCCGTAACTCAATTCCTTTTCTGAACCTTAATCGCAAACGTTGCTATCCTTACCTGAATCGGCGGAATGCCCGTCGAACATCCATTCATCATCATCGGACAAATCGCCTCCGTCCTATACTTCCTGCTATTTTTAGTCCTTGCCCCACTAGCAGGGTGACTAGAAAACAAAGCTCTTGGATGACTTTGCATTAGTAGCTCAGTCTCAGAGCGCCGGTCTTGTAAACCGGATGCCAGGGGTTAGAATCCCCTCTATTGCTCAAAGAGAAGGGACTCTAACCCTCACCACTAGCTCCCAAAGCTAGTATTCTAAGTTTAACTACTCTTTGCATTGTACATGTATGTATTAACAACATACATCTATATTAACCATTAAAATGAATGATGCTTAAGGAACATAGTATGATTAATCACCAAAACTTGGAATAACCCATACAAGAGATAATGTATAATAAGGGATGACTAAAACATATAACATTCAATATTAATGAATTAGTACAGAACGAAACTTACATCTTTAAACAAATAAACTCATAAGTAATGGAAACCAAGATTAATACATCCTATACAGTAAGAACCGACCAACACTATGATTACTGAATGCATACTCTTATTGAAAATGAGGGACAATAATTGTGGGGGTTTCACTCAGTGAATTATTCCTGGCATTTGGTTCCTATTTCAGGTTCATGAATAGGTATCATTCCTCACACTTTCATCGACGCTTGCATAAGTTAATGGTGGTAATACATACTCCTCGTTACCCACCATGCCGGGCATTCTTTCCAGAGTGTGGGGGGTTCTCTTTTTTGGTTTCCTTTCATTTGCATTTCAGAGTGCATACAGAAATGGTTGACAAGGTTGAACATTTTTCTTGCATTGAAAAATAAGTCCGTGAAATGATGAAGGACATATACACAAGAATTGCATATTGGGATATCAAGAGCATAATGATATACCTCCATTACACAATATCTAGGAGCCCCCCCGTGAAGTTTCGCGTAAACCCCCCCTACCCCCCCATACTCCCGAGATCACTAATAATCCTGAAAACCCCCCCGTAAACAGGAAGACCTCGAGCATGTAATTGACATTAACCAAGACGCGTCTCTTTACATTATTAAAACCATATTTCTGCTAGTGTAGCTTAATTAAAGCATAACACTGAAGATGTTAAGATGAGCCCTAATAAAGCTCCACAGGCACAAAAGTTTGGTCCTGATTTTTCTACCAACTTTAGCTAAATTTACACATGCAAGTATCCGCACCCCTGTGAGAATGCCCTACAGTTCCCTGCTTGGGAACAAGGAGCTGGTATCAGGCTCAACCCACACACCAAGCCCACGACACCTTGCTCAGCCACACCCTCAAGGGAACTCAGCAGTGATAGACATTAAGCCATAAGTGAAAACTTGACTTAGTTAAAAGCTAAGAGGGTCGGTAAAACTCGTGCCAGCCACCGCGGTTATACGAAGGACCCAAGTTGTTAGATGCCGGCGTAAAGAGTGGTTAAGATTTACCCCAAAACTAAAGCCGAACGCCCTCAGAGCTGTTATACGCTTCCGAAGGTAAGAAGCCCAACCACGAAGGTGGCTTTACATTGTCCGACTCCACGAAAGCTACGATACAAACTGGGATTAGATACCCCACTATGCCTAGCCATAAACATTGATAGTAAACTACACATACTATCCGCCCGGGAACTACGAGCATTAGCTTGAAACCCAAAGGACTTGGCGGTGCTTTAGATCCACCTAGAGGAGCCTGTTCTAGAACCGATTACCCCCGTTCAACCTCACCTTTCCTTGTTTCCCCCGCCTATATACCACCGTCGTCAGCTTACCCTGTGAGGGACTCATAGTAAGCAAAATTGGCATAGCCCAAAACGTCAGGTCGAGGTGTAGCGTATGGGAAGGGAAGAAATGGGCTACATTCTCTAACACAGAGAATACGAATGATATACTGAAACACATATCTGAAGGAGGATTTAGCAGTAAGCAAAAAATAGAGCGTCTTGCTGAAACTGGCCCTGAAGCGCGCACACACCGCCCGTCACTCTCCCCAAGCTTATTAACCCTTAATACCTTAAAACCCTAAAACTGCAAAGGGGAGGCAAGTCGTAACATGGTAAGCGTACCGGAAGGTGCCCTTGGAAAAACCAGAGTATAGCTAAAAACAGGATAGCGTCTCCCTTACACTGAGAAGGTATCTGTGCAAACCGGATTGCTCTGACACCCAACAACTAGCCCCTCCAACCAAAACCAACAAACCCACATAAATAAACCCTAATACCCTGCCCACCCCCAAACAAATCATTCTTCCCCCCTAGTACAGGCGATAGAAAAGGAACTGCGGAGCAACAGAAAAAGTACCGTAAGGGAAAGCTGAAAGAGAAATGAAACAACCCAGTTAAGCACATAGAAGCAGAGACTTATCCTCGTACCTTTTGCATCATGACTTAGCCAGTAATTTCCAAGCAGAGAGTTCTTTAGTTTGATACCCCGAAACTAAGCGAGCTACTCCAAGTCAGCCTATTAATTAGGGCAAACCCGTCTCTGTGGCAAAAGAGTGGGAAGAACTTTGAGTAGAGGTGACAGACCTACCGAGCCTAGTTATAGCTGGTTGCCTGAGAATTGGATAGGAGTTCAGCCTCCCGGCTTCTTTCTTCACCTCCAGTCTTTTATACCCCTCCCGACACAAAGAAACCGAGAGAGTTAATCAAAGGGGGTACAGCCCCTTTGATACAAGATACAACTTTTCTAGAAGGGTAAAGATCATAATCAACCCAAAGGCAATATATTTTAGTGGGCCTAAAAGCAGCCACCATAACAGAAAGCGTTAAAGCTCAGACATAGCCTCACCCCTCCCCATCCCGATACCCAAATCTTAACCCCCTTAGTCTACCAGGCCATCCCATGCAAACATGGGAGCGACCATGCTAATATGAGTAATAAGAGAACACAGCTTCTCTCCTTGCACACATGTATATCGAAACGGACCCCCCACCGAACCTTAACCGGCCCCAAACAAAGAGGGTACTGAACAACAGACCAAACAACCAGAAAACCCCCCAACGATTTAACCGTTAACCCCACACTGGCGTGCACCCAAGGAAAGACTAAAAGAAAAAGAAGGAACTCGGCAAACACATGAAGCCTCGCCTGTTTACCAAAAACATCGCCTCTTGCAAAACCAATGAATAAGAGGTCCCGCCTGCCCTGTGACTATAGGTTTAACGGCCGCGGTATTTTGACCGTGCGAAGGTAGCGCAATCACTTGTCTTTTAAATGGAGACCTGTATGAATGGCATAACGAGGGCTTAGCTGTCTCCTTTTTCAAGTCAATGAAATTGATCTCCCCGTGCAGAAGCGGGGATGCGCACATAAGACGAGAAGACCCTATGGAGCTTTAGACACCAAGACAGATCATGTTAAACACCCCAAAACAAAGGGTTAAACCGAATGACCCCTGCCCTAATGTCTTTGGTTGGGGCGACCGCGGGGGAACACAAAACCCCCATGTGGAATGAGAGCACCTCCCTCTCACAATCAAGAGCTCCCGCTCTAAAAAACAGAAATTCTGACCAATTGGATCCGGCAAAGCCGATCAACGGACCGAGTTACCCTAGGGATAACAGCGCAATCCCCTTTTAGAGACCATATCGACAAGGGGGTTTACGACCTCGATGTTGGATCAGGACATCCTAATGGTGCAGCCGCTATTAAGGGTTCGTTTGTTCAACGATTAAAGTCCTACGTGATCTGAGTTCAGACCGGAGCAATCCAGGTCAGTTTCTATCTATGAAATGATCTTTTCTAGTACGAAAGGACCGAAAAGGAGAGGCCCCTACCACAGGTACGCCTCACCCCCACCTGATGAAGACAAATAAAACAGGCAAGAGGGCATAGCCCTCTCGCCCTAGAGAACGGCAAAGTTAGAGTGGCAGAGCCCGGTTAAACTGCAAAAGGCCTAAGCCCTTTCCACAGAGGTTCAAGTCCTCTCCCTAACTATGATTTCAATACTTATTACCCACATCATTAACCCCCTCGCCTTCATCGTCCCAGTTCTTCTAGCCGTTGCCTTCTTAACCCTAATCGAACGGAAAGTCCTCGGCTACATACAACTACGAAAAGGACCTAACATTGTAGGCCCATACGGACTCCTCCAACCCATCGCCGACGGAGTAAAACTATTTATCAAAGAGCCCGTACGACCCTCAACCTCCTCCCCCCTTCTATTTCTTCTAACCCCCATACTAGCCCTTACACTTGCCCTCACCCTATGAGCCCCTATGCCCCTCCCCTACCCTGTAATCGACCTAAACCTGGGTATTTTATTTATCCTAGCCTTATCCAGCCTCGCAGTTTACTCCATCCTAGGCTCAGGATGAGCCTCAAATTCAAAATATGCACTCATTGGAGCCCTCCGAGCCGTCGCTCAAACCATCTCCTACGAAGTTAGCCTCGGACTAATCCTTCTCAACATCATTATCTTTACTGGAGGCTTTACGCTTCAAACCTTTAATGTTGCTCAAGAAAGTGTTTGACTAATCCTACCTGCCTGACCCTTAGCCGCAATATGATATATTTCCACCCTGGCAGAAACCAACCGTGCCCCCTTTGATTTAACAGAAGGAGAGTCCGAACTAGTCTCTGGCTTTAACGTAGAATATGCAGGCGGCCCCTTTGCCCTATTTTTCCTAGCAGAATACGCCAACATTTTACTTATAAATACACTTTCTGCCACTCTTTTCCTAGGAGCCTCACACATTCCCACCATCCCAGAACTCACTGCAGTTAACCTAATAACTAAAGCAGCCTTCCTATCTATTGTCTTCCTGTGAGTCCGAGCCTCCTACCCCCGATTCCGATACGACCAACTCATACACTTAATCTGAAAAAACTTCCTCCCACTAACCCTCGCCCTAGTCATTTGACACCTTGCACTCCCCATTGCCTTCGCAGGCCTACCACCCCAACTATAGCCCGGAGCTGTGCCTGAAGAAAAGGGCCACTTTGATAGAGTGAACCATGAGGGTTAAAGTCCCTCCAACTCCTTAGAAAGAAGGGATTCGAACCCTACCTGAAGAGATCAAAACTCTCAGTGCTTCCACTACACCACTTCCTAGTAAAGTCAGCTAATTAAGCTTTTGGGCCCATACCCCAAAAATGTTGGTTAAACCCTTCCTTTACTAATGAACCCCTACATCTTAGCCACCCTCTTATTTGGTTTAGGCCTAGGAACCACTATTACATTCGCAAGCTCCCACTGACTCCTCGCCTGAATAGGACTTGAGATAAATACCCTAGCCATCCTCCCCCTCATAGCCCAACACCACCACCCACGAGCAGTTGAAGCCACCACCAAATATTTCCTCACCCAAGCAACCGCTGCCGCCATATTACTCTTCGCAAGCACCACCAACGCATGACTCACCGGTCAATGAGACATCCAACAAATATCCCACCCCCTCCCCATCACAATAATTACCATTGCCCTCGCCCTCAAAATTGGGCTCGCACCCACGCACTCATGACTACCAGAAGTCCTCCAAGGTCTAGACCTTACTACCGGGCTCATCCTCTCCACCTGACAAAAACTAGCCCCCTTCGCCCTTCTCCTACAAATCCAACCTACCAACTCAACACTTCTCATTATCCTGGGCCTTATATCTACCCTCATTGGAGGATGAGGCGGACTGAACCAAACACAACTACGAAAAATCCTCGCCTACTCCTCTATTGCCCACCTCGGCTGAATAATTCTAGTACTACAATTCTCCCCCTCTCTCACACTACTAACCCTCTTCACATACCTCATCATGACATTCTCAACATTTCTTGTGTTTAAACTAAACAAAGCAACCAACATCAATACCCTTGCTATCTCATGAGCCAAATCCCCAGCCCTAACCTCCCTAACACCCCTCATCCTACTCTCCCTAGGAGGCCTCCCCCCACTCACTGGCTTCATACCAAAATGACTAATCCTTCAAGAACTAACTAAACAAGACCTAGCACCTACAGCTACGCTAGCAGCACTCACAGCCCTCCTAAGCCTATACTTCTACCTCCGACTCACATACGCAATAGCCCTAACCATCTCTCCAAATAGCCTCTCAGGAACAACACCGTGACGCCTCCCAACAACACAACTAACACTCCCACTTGCAATTTCTACCACGGCCACTATCTCCCTTCTCCCCCTAGCCCCCGCCATAACAGCTCTGCTATCCCTCTAAGAGACTTAGGCTAATATCCAGACCAAGGGCCTTCAAAGCCCTCAGTGGGAGTGAAAATCTCCCAGTCCCTGCAAAGCCCGTAAACTAAACCCCCACCATACTTTTAATAAACTAAAACTTTACTAAACAGACAAGCCCCAATTAAATTAAACACCCTAACCTACCCCACCATAAGACTTGCAGGACATTACCCCACATCTTCTGCATGCAAAACAAATGCTTTAATTAAGCTAAAGCCTTATACTAGACAGGCAAGCTTCGATCTTGCGAACTCTTAGTTAACAGCTAAGCGCCCAAACCTACGGGCATCTATCTACCTTTCCCCCGCCTGACAAATACTAAACAGGCGGGGGAAAGCCCCGGCAGACGACTAGTCTACTTCTTTAGATTTGCAATCTAATATGTAAAACACCTCGGAGCTTGGTAAGAAGAGGACTCAAACCTCTGTTTATGGGGCTACAATCCACCGCTTAAACCTCAGCCATCCTACCTGTGGCAATCACACGCTGATTTTTCTCAACCAATCACAAAGACATCGGCACCCTCTATCTAGTATTTGGTGCTTGAGCTGGAATAGTAGGTACAGCCCTAAGCCTGCTCATTCGAGCAGAACTCAGCCAACCAGGAGCTCTTCTTGGAGACGACCAGATTTACAATGTTATTGTTACAGCGCATGCGTTCGTAATAATTTTCTTTATAGTAATACCAATCATGATCGGCGGGTTTGGAAACTGGCTAGTACCCTTAATAATTGGAGCCCCAGACATAGCATTCCCCCGAATAAATAACATGAGCTTTTGACTCCTTCCCCCATCATTCCTGCTACTCCTGGCTTCCTCAGGCGTAGAGGCTGGTGCCGGAACCGGATGAACAGTTTACCCTCCCCTAGCAGGAAACCTAGCACATGCAGGAGCATCTGTTGACCTAACTATCTTTTCCCTCCATCTAGCAGGTGTTTCTTCAATTCTAGGGGCCATCAATTTTATTACAACAATTATTAATATAAAACCCCCTGCCATCTCTCAATATCAAACACCCCTATTTGTTTGAGCCGTCCTAATCACCGCTGTCCTGCTCCTCCTATCCCTCCCTGTCCTGGCCGCCGGAATCACAATACTTCTTACAGATCGAAATCTTAACACCACCTTCTTTGACCCAGCAGGCGGAGGAGACCCCATCCTCTATCAACACCTGTTCTGATTCTTTGGCCATCCAGAGGTTTACATTTTAATTCTTCCCGGATTCGGAATAATCTCTCATATTGTCGCCTACTACTCTGGTAAAAAAGAACCCTTCGGTTATATAGGCATGGTGTGAGCTATAATGGCAATCGGCCTCCTAGGGTTTATCGTATGAGCACACCACATATTTACAGTGGGCATGGATGTAGACACACGGGCCTACTTCACCTCCGCCACCATAATCATCGCCATTCCTACAGGGGTTAAAGTCTTTAGCTGGCTGGCAACCCTTCACGGAGGCTCAATTAAATGAGAAACCCCTATACTATGAGCCCTCGGTTTTATTTTCCTTTTCACAGTCGGAGGTCTAACAGGGATTGTTCTAGCCAACTCCTCACTGGACATCGTTCTCCATGACACATACTATGTCGTAGCCCACTTCCACTATGTTCTGTCAATAGGAGCCGTATTTGCCATTGTTGCCGCCTTCGTACACTGATTCCCGCTATTCTCAGGCTATACCCTCCACAGCACTTGAACCAAAATCCACTTTGGGGTAATATTTGCAGGAGTAAACTTAACATTCTTCCCACAACACTTCCTAGGCCTGGCCGGAATGCCTCGACGATACTCAGACTACCCAGATGCCTACACCCTTTGAAATACAATTTCTTCCATCGGCTCCCTAGTCTCCCTAGTAGCCGTAATCATGTTCCTATTTATTATCTGAGAAGCTTTTGCCGCTAAACGTGAAGTTCTCTCAGTTGAACTGACAACAACCAACGTAGAATGACTACACGGCTGCCCTCCCCCTTACCACACATTTGAGGAGCCTGCATTTGTTCAAGTTCAATCAAACTAATCGAGAAAGGGAGGAATTGAACCCCCATATGCTGGTTTCAAGCCAGCCACATAACCACTCTGTCACTTTCTTTATAAGACACTAGTAAAATAGACATTACCCTGCCTTGTCAAGGCAGAATTGTGGGTTAGACCCCCGCGTGTTTTGAAACTAATGGCACATCCCTCACAACTAGGATTTCAAGATGCAGCTTCACCTATTATAGAAGAACTTCTTCACTTCCACGACCATGCCTTAATAATTGTTTTCCTAATTAGTACACTAGTTCTTTACATTATTGTCGCCATGGTCTCAACCAAACTAACTAATAAATATATTTTAGATTCCCAAGAAATTGAAATTATCTGAACAATCCTCCCAGCAATCATTCTCATTCTCATTGCTCTTCCCTCACTTCGCATCCTCTACCTAATAGACGAAATTAACGACCCTCATCTCACAATTAAAGCCATGGGCCACCAATGATACTGAAGCTACGAATATACTGACTACGAAGACCTAGGATTTGACTCCTATATAATTCCCACACAAGACTTAACCCCCGGCCAATTCCGTCTTTTAGAAGCTGACCACCGAATAGTAATCCCCGTTGAATCCCCAATCCGAGTTTTAGTCTCTGCAGAAGATGTACTCCACTCCTGAGCCGTCCCCGCCCTCGGTGTGAAAATAGACGCAGTCCCTGGCCGTCTAAACCAAACAGCCTTCATCGCATCCCGACCCGGAGTTTTCTACGGACAATGCTCTGAAATCTGCGGAGCTAACCACAGCTTTATACCTATTGTAGTCGAAGCCGTTCCCCTAGAACACTTTGAAAATTGATCATCCTTAATACTTGAAGACGCCTAGCTAAGAAGCTAAACAGGGCCTATAGCGTTAGCCTTTTAAGCTAAAGACTGGTGACTCCCAACCACCCTTAGCTGCATGCCTCAACTCAATCCCGCTCCTTGATTCGCCATTCTAGTCTTCTCCTGACTAGTATTTTTAGCCTTCCTTCCCTCAAAAGTTATAGCCCATACCTTCCCAAACGAACCAACCCCGCAAAGCACCGAAAAACCTAAAACCGAGCCCTGAACCTGACCATGGCACTAAGTTTCTTCGACCAGTTTATAAGCCCCACCCTCCTGGGCTTCCCCTTAATGGCCCTCGCCCTCAGTCTTCCTTGAACCCTGTACCCCGCCCCCACCACCCGGTGACTAAATAATCGACTATTAACACTCCAAGGCTGATTTATTAACCGATTTACCCAACAACTTCTCCTTCCTTTAAACCCCGGGGGACATAAATGAGCCTTAATCCTAACATCCCTTATACTATTTCTGTTTACTCTTAACATGCTTGGACTGCTTCCCTATACATTTACCCCTACCACACAACTATCTCTCAATTTAGGCCTTGCTGTCCCCCTTTGACTAGCCACTGTCCTTGTAGGACTACGAAACCAGCCGACTGCTGCGCTAGGTCACCTTCTACCAGAAGGAACCCCCGCTCCTCTAATCCCCATTCTCATTGTTATCGAAACAATTAGCCTGTTTATTCGCCCCCTAGCCCTAGGAGTCCGACTAACAGCTAATCTCACAGCCGGCCATCTCCTAATTCAACTAATCGCCACAGCCGCCTTTGTTCTTCTTCCCCTAATACCTACTGTTGGAATTCTAACAGCAACACTTCTATTCCTCCTAACGCTCCTAGAAATCGCCGTAGCAATAATTCAAGCCTACGTCTTCGTACTTCTTCTAAGCCTCTACCTACAAGAAAACGTCTAATGGCCCACCAAGCACACGCATACCACATAGTCGACCCCAGCCCTTGACCCCTTACAGGTGCAGTTGCTGCCCTACTAATAACATCAGGTCTCGCAATTTGATTCCATTTCCACTCCACAACACTAATGTCCCTAGGACTAGCCCTTCTTCTTCTAACAATGTACCAATGATGGCGAGACATCGTACGAGAAGGCACATTCCAAGGACACCACACACCCCCCGTTCAAAAAGGCCTCCGGTACGGAATAATCCTCTTTATCACCTCCGAAGTCTTCTTCTTCCTAGGATTCTTCTGAGCCTTCTACCATGCAAGCCTTGCACCCACACCAGAACTAGGAGGCTGCTGGCCCCCAGCAGGCATTACTCCCTTGGACCCTTTTGAAGTGCCTCTCCTAAACACAGCCGTCCTACTTGCCTCAGGAGTTACAGTTACCTGAGCCCACCACAGCATCATAGAAGGCGAACGAAAACAAGCAATCCACTCTCTCTTACTAACTATTCTACTTGGCTTTTACTTCACTTTCCTCCAAGCAATAGAATACTACGAAGCCCCCTTTACACTCGCCGACGGAGTTTATGGTTCTACCTTCTTCGTAGCAACAGGCTTCCACGGCCTGCATGTCATCATCGGCTCTACCTTCCTAGCCATCTGCCTACTCCGCCAAATCCAGTACCACTTCACATCCGAGCACCACTTTGGATTTGAGGCAGCTGCCTGATACTGACACTTTGTAGACGTTGTCTGACTATTCCTGTACATCTCCATCTACTGATGAGGCTCATAATCTTTCTAGTACTAAAGCCAGTATTAGTGACTTCCAATCACCAGGTCTTGGTTAAAATCCAAGGAAAGATAATGAACTTAACCACAACAATTATTACCATTGCCATCCTGCTCTCTACAATCCTGGCTATTGTCTCCTTCTGATTACCCCAAATAACACCAGACCACGAAAAACTCTCCCCCTACGAATGCGGCTTTGACCCGCTTGGCTCCGCCCGCCTTCCCTTCTCCCTCCGATTCTTTCTTGTTGCAATCCTATTCCTCCTTTTTGACCTAGAAATCGCCCTCCTTCTGCCCCTCCCATGAGGCGACCAGCTCTCCTCCCCCCTACTAACCTTCTTTTGAGCCTCAGCTGTCCTAATCCTCCTAACCCTGGGCCTTATTTACGAATGACTCCAAGGAGGCCTTGAGTGGGCCGAATAGGTTATTAGTTTAAGAAAAACATTTGATTTCGGCTCAAAAAACTGTGGTTAAAATCCACAATCACCTAATGACCCCCGTTCACTTCACCTTCTCCTCAGCTTTTATACTAGGACTAACAGGACTAGCCTTTCACCGAACCCACCTTCTCTCTGCCCTCCTCTGCCTGGAAGGAATGATACTCTCTCTATTCATCGCCCTCTCCCTATGAGCCCTACAACTAAGCACCACCCACTTTTCAGCCTCCCCCATACTCCTCCTAGCATTCTCAGCCTGTGAAGCAAGTGCAGGACTCGCCCTCCTAGTAGCTACCGCTCGCACCCATGGAACGGACCGCCTTCAAAGCCTAAACCTTCTACAATGTTAAAAATCCTAGTTCCCACCCTGATGCTCGTCCCAACAGCCTGACTAGCCCCCGCCAAATGACTCTGACCTACAGCCCTCCTTCATAGCCTGGTAATCGCACTAGCCAGCCTCACCTGATTAAAAAATCTTTCAGAGACAGGCTGATCCTGCCTCAACCCCTATATAGCAACAGACCCCCTATCCACCCCCYTCCTGGTCCTCACCTGCTGGCTTCTTCCCCTTATAATCCTCGCCAGCCAAAACCATACAGCTTCAGAACCTATCAACCGACAACGAATATACATCATACTCCTTACCTCCCTACAAATCTTCCTAATCATAGCTTTCAGCGCCACCGAAGTAATTATATTTTATGTTATATTTGAAGCCACACTTATCCCTACACTCTTCCTTATTACCCGCTGAGGAAATCAAACCGAACGACTCAACGCCGGCACCTACTTCCTATTCTACACCTTAGCAGGATCCCTCCCCCTCCTTGTCGCACTCCTCCTTCTCCAAAACAACACAGGAACCCTTTCCCTCCTTACACTTCAATACTCAGACCCCCTCCTACTAGCAACCTACGCGGACAAACTATGATGAGCAGGCTGCTTACTAGCCTTTCTAGTAAAAATACCACTCTACGGCGTCCATCTTTGACTCCCAAAAGCCCACGTAGAGGCCCCCGTTGCAGGCTCCATAGTACTTGCTGCGGTCCTACTAAAACTAGGAGGCTACGGTATGATGCGAATACTAGTAATGCTAGACCCCCTAACCAAAGAACTAAGCTACCCCTTCATTATTCTCGCACTCTGAGGTGTAATCATAACCGGCTCTATCTGCCTACGCCAAACAGACCTAAAATCTCTTATTGCCTACTCATCCGTTAGCCACATAGGCCTTGTAGTTGGTGGTATCCTAATTCAAACACCCTGAGGCTTTACCGGAGCCCTCATCCTAATAATCGCCCACGGCCTAACATCCTCCGCCCTATTCTGCCTTGCAAACACTAACTACGAACGCACTCACAGCCGAACAATAGTGCTAGCACGAGGACTCCAAATGGCCCTTCCACTCATAACCACCTGATGATTTATTGCCAGCCTAGCCAACCTAGCTCTCCCCCCTCTCCCCAACCTCATAGGAGAACTGATAATTATTACATCTCTATTCAACTGATCCTGATGAACCTTAATCCTAACAGGAGCAGGCACCCTAATCACCGCAGGCTACTCACTCTACATATTCCTCATAACCCAACGAGGCCCGCTGCCACCACATATCATTGCCCTCGACCCCTCACACTCTCGAGAACATCTTCTAATGGCCCTTCACCTGCTTCCACTAATTCTTTTAATCCTAAAACCAGAACTAATTTGAGGCTGAGCCGCCTGTAGATATAGTTTAACTAAAACATTAGATTGTGATTCTAAAAACAGAGGTTAAAACCCCCTTATCCACCGAGAGAGGCTCGCTAGCAACGAAGACTGCTAATCTTCGCCACCTTGGTTGAACCCCTGGGCTCACTCGTTTTATGCTCCTAAAGGATAACAGCTCATCCGTTGGTCTTAGGAACCAAAAACTCTTGGTGCAAATCCAAGTAGCAGCT